TGCTACTCACACTACAAAATCCCTTCCATTAACTAAAGTTGTATAGACCGCTTTTCCGGGTACAGCTTCTATTGCTGATCCGCTTGAGCTAGAGTTCCGGAACTAGAAGGATGAAAAACTTTTTCCGCTTGACCTGTACCCGGAAAGGAGTTGGATTCTATTCCCGAAGCTGATCTCAAAAGAAAAGCCAGAAGCGTCTCAACAAAAGGCTTTGAACGTTTTTATCGTTAGTACTAGTAGAATAGAGTGCTACATGAAAGGCTACACTCGCTCTTAGAAGTAAAAGCCCTAGAGCACGGAACTAGAAATCCTAGAAGTCACTTGCACTTTTTCTTACCGGACGAGCTAACCTAACGAGCTTCCCTTCTACTACCGGAAAGAGGAGTTTACCACCGCCTACGCCTACATATTCAACTCACTCTATCCTCTTTGATCCTATTCCAAGGCGAGGGAACGGGACTTGTATCTTTCTATACAAAGCGGGACTTGACTCTGAAGCTAACTAAAAAGAGCTTAAAAAAGAGTTCCGACTACGGGCCGTTGCCCTGACCTTAAAGCTTCCTGTAACTACAGTTTTCTTTTTCTCTGATCCCGGACTTGCCTACTTGACTTGTGAAATCCGCTTTGCCTAAACTAGATAAGGAAAAGGAAAGAAGAGATTCTCTAAGCTTTAGCCTTACAACAAGCTAACACAACTGAACTACCGAAAACAGCTTTCTTTATATGAGCCGACTACCGAAGCAGAAGGAGGTTACTGCGGTGACCAAGCTATGACTGCTACACGTGCACGCAACAAGAAAAGATTATATAGATTTGTGAGCCTAGCTGCCCTTCCCGTAACTACCAAAAGTACCTGTCTAGCGTACGGAAAAGAAGGAATTCTCTGATCTACGTTAACCGCCGACCGCGCTACCACTGAGCTATTGAGGTGGAGCGGTCGGCGGTTAACTGACTGGTCGTAGGGAAATCCTACTTGGGGGTCTTGTAACTCTCGTTTTAGGACCTTATAGACGCCATACGTATGTGGTTTAGTGGGCCTCCGCGAGGATGTGCCCGCCTAACCCACAGAGAGAAGGGTCAAACGAGAAAATGGAAGCGCCGTTAAAGCCTTAACTTAAATAGGCAGCGATAGAGGGGAGAGGTTCACTAGTGGAGGCATGGGATGCGCTGCGCTTGAATCACCAGCTTGGTTTGATTAAGATCCTTTTTTTGTCCGGCTTTAAAGGATAGGGAGGCTCTACAATGGTTGCGGTTAGTCACTAGAAGTTAGTAGGTTTCAGTGGAGTTGAACCTGCATCTGCACCTGGAGCTGGAGCTAAAACCGCGGCTTTATTCACTGCCGCTGGTGAAACTACAATCGCTTCTTCTGTGCCTCGTACTCAGTCTCCTCCCTTGCTTTTGTAAAAAAAAAGGCTGGGATTGGATATAACCTAACGGGTTCAAGGTTAGTTGCTGGAGGCTCTACAATGGGTGCTACGGTATCTGGAACCCATAAAGTGGGACCGCTATCGACAAGCCATAGCTTCATCTTCCATATGCTTTCTCTTTTATATTCGTATAGCAGCCTGTCACCACCCGTTCGTTAACTTGTTTCCAGCGCTTCTTATTTTGGATCAGCAGGATCCTTACGTGGGAGTTCTCTATGGGGGCATAGCTATGATTGATACGGCTTCCATTTCACTTCTTGACGCGGGACATAGAAAGATTTATGTGGCACTTTGGTACATTGAGTGATTGGTGCACCCACAACACTATACGAGTGATTTATTTACGCTATTTTGTCATGGCATGGGAAATCACAGCATGGAATGAAATTATTGATACCACCAGTAAAGATTTGTGACTCATTCGCTCGCCTACATTCATTGTACCCAATCCGCCTGCACCCGCAGCTTGTGCTATACTTGTTTGCTCGTTTGAGAATACCCAACTAGGTAGTCTAAATAGATATTGGAATACCTAGTTGGGTATTCTCTTTTCCTGCAAAGGCTTTCTCTCTTTTGGCAAAGGTGCTTTCCATTACTACGGAACATGCATAGCTACTTTTTGTTAGCGACGCTTTTGGTGATGGTTATACGGCTGCAATATTCACTTTGACCATAGTACGCTTGTGAAGGCCACATCTTAGTACGCGCACAATGTTCCCTCTCTATCCCTTTAAACTGCTAAAGCGATTGATGCTTAGTGGAAGCCCATCACGCTAAGTAAGGTGTGCGAACCCTGCGAGAGAACTGCTGCAGGTACCCCTGCAAATGACAGGTCGGACTATCTATCATACCACCACATTCATGAAAAGGGTTGGAGGACAGATCCGGGAGTCCCACTCAATGGAAAGAGGTATTCCGATATCGGGCTTTACTACTGACTGATGTTCCGTTCTTTCCTGCTGCTGTCGAAGCTACCTTTGTATCTGTCTCTATAGCTGCCCTTGCTATTACTAAAGGGTTTCGATCTAGGGTCGAGGGGGTGTTGCTTCCATTAGTGAGACTTTAATAAGGTCTATTTGCTTGGCACTAAAATAGCCTCTACTGTAGCTGCAGGTGGTGCTTCCATTCGTCTACCCTTGACCTTTTCCCTTTGGGTTCTCAGACCTAGCCTAGCGTAGGATAATCGAAAAAATATTCTTAAGTCAGTAAGTCACTATCCTTAAACATTTTCTGCAGATTCTCGATTTCTGCTCTGTCTACAGCAGCCATATCGGGGGCCCGGAACAAAGAGACCCCTCTGTCGAGATCACGCACATCGAGGACGAGCGGGAACTCTTCTTCCAGGGCCTCCCGGTTGTCATTAAAAAAGGCTACGTAGTGCAGCTTGGGGGAAGCCCAGGTCCAGTTTAGGGAGGGGCAGTCGTCCAGTAGCGGAGGATAGTGGATCGATTAGCCTACGCTACAAGCAGCACGTTGTTCCTACCCCTTAACCTACCTTATCTTAGGGGAGGATAATCTTTAGTAGTTTTCCATTAAGATCTTTATGGCTTTTGCCGCTCCTAAGAGAAAGAGACCGTTAAAACTCAAACTAAAGCAGGAGGAAAGAGAAGTCTTCCTTCTTCTAGAGCTGCTTTCAAAGGGTGATCCCTTTACTAAGTAGCTTTCACGCTCCCCAGCCTTCTGACCTGCTCCATTTCATATTTAATAATGAGAATAAGCAGACTAACTTAGACCTTAAGGGGGCAAGACCAATACCCACTCGATTGGACAAAACAAGACCTGGGTTGACATCCACGAGGCAATTCAAGTAAACAAGAGGGTTGGCAACTCGGGGATAGACTTGGTTCCTCAGTGACTCAGAAATGCACCACCTCTTAGGTCAGCTCATCCAAGCGGAGCTGACCCTTCTCTTACAATACTGGGATTTCAGCTTTTTCTCTTGCATTCCATAATGGGAAGAACCTCTTCGTCTATTCTCTTCGGGGGATAGCAGCAACCTGCAGGCTCGAGAGACCTGTGGAATAAAGAGGAAGAGAAGCACGACTCTCTTATACAAGAAGTAGGGAACAGAGCTGCACCCTAGGGCGGACTGACTCAAAGAAAAGAAAGATCGGGGGAAAGATTGAATCTTGGCAGAGTGACCCACTTTATACCCATCTGCCTATACGGGGCAAAGTCCTCACTTTAGGTTTAGGAAGAAATCCCGACTTGGGAGCTAAGCTTGGATCAGAGGTGGGCGGACCTTTCTCTTACTAAATTCTATTTCATATGCATATTTGTGCAGCCGCTCTGACTTCTATTGAGAGGCCCCTCGGGGAGAGAGCCATTATTGGGCATATAGAAATACGTACTCTTCTGTGCCCCGACTAAATCCTATTTATTGTAACAAAAGGCCGATACTCTAAGAGCAGTCGTCCTACTAAGACTCTAGCGCTAGCTCATAGGATAAAAAGGGAAGAACCACTTCTTCATTGTCTATTGCTCGGGCGATAGGAGCGGGAGACCTTAGCCCTTATTGACTTCAACAAACTAAACCCCTAGGGGAGGAAGGTTAACCAACCCAATCTTTAAAGAAAGGATTCTTGCATGTCGATTTAGCAAACCAATGCCTTAAACCACTCAGCCATACCTCCAAAAACAGGATTCGGAAAGCACGGGGAACTTCTCCTTCCATTAAGAAAGAGTTCATCTTTTCATACTTAGCCAGGAATGGCAGAATCGTTTGTTGCCATTCAAGAGGTCAGCCCGGCCCGGTAAGTGAAATCAAAATGAAAAAAGGGTAGGAAAGAGCTTTCAGTCATTCTTGCTAAAATCAGGGGGAGTACTCTACCATAAAAGTACTCAGGAAATGCTTCTTTTTTGGGACCAACTTTAGGTGAAAAACCATTCCCAATCGTCGCCTGTCAGCTTCGACTCCGCGATCGGAAACGGAAAGTGGCCAGATGTGCTTTTAAGTCAAAGTCAGTTACGGAGCTGCTGTCCTGAAGTCAGTGAGCGGAGACTGCGCTCTTTCCTTCTTTGAGTCGGCTTTCCAAAATGTGTAAGTGATAATGCCCTTGTTGTTAAAAGGGACAAAGACGATTCCATTTTCCTCCCACTTTATGTGGATGCCCTCCTCATAACCAGCTCTAGTGAACAGCTCACAAGTGACTATAAGACCAAGCTAGCTCAACAATTTGAAATGTCTGATATGGGCCTGATACAGTTCTTTCTTGGTCCTTCGGTTCTGCAAGGCAATCCATTTGCTAACTATCTTTCGGGCTAGGTACGCTAGAGATCCACTCTCTGAGCTAAAAATCGCAGATGAGAAGACAATCTCCATTCCTATGGAAGTTGAACTCAAACCGACTCCGGAATCCAGGAAGAGGTTGATCCAACTCTTTATCGTCAGCTAGTAGGTAGTATCATTTATCTGACTATCTCTAGCCCAACTATTTACCTGCCGCGGGTCCGGTTCCCCGTTCTATGCAAAATCCCTCATCGGCTGCAAAGAGAATCCGCTATTATTGCCAACAGGAGCCTTGCCTTGGGAGAAGCGGGTGGACTGGGATGAGCAAAAACAGATGCCTTTGGTCTTGTCTCCGAGAAAACTCCTTTCCGCTGGTGGGGTACTGTGATGCTGATTTCGCCGGAGATGCTTGTGATAGAAAATCAACTTCTGGATTTGCCTCTCTGCAGGGCTCTGCTACTGTTGCTTGGATCTAATACATTCTATGCTTCGCTGCTCCCGTTCGGATAAGACATCGAAGAATGACACAATTGAGGGATGGGTGACTCGACCTGCCTTTTCATTCAGGCGATGACTGGTCCTTCCGTTTCGTCCCCGTCTCTAACTCTACTGTCGGGGCTGGGACAAGAACAACAAACGGATTCTTTGATTTTCTGTTCACTACATTTCTAGTTCCTATTGCCTCCTCGCTATTGACAATAACTTCCTTATTATTCGAGAAAAAAGAAGTTTTCTTTCTTTCAATTCAATCTTTCTTCAACGGCTACTGAATTTGAAGTTTCGAACTCCTCTTTTTCTTGGGCCCCTTCCTTTTGAGCCGATACCCTCCCGCTTGAAAGAGCGGGACTTTCACACCCCTTCCCGGAAATGAATGTCCAGCTTTGCTTGCAGTCTCCACTCCAGTTCTGACTTCCTCGTAGTGGTCGGTGGATACTTTTTGACAAAGTGGAGTGATGGAGGGGTGACCGAGACAGAGGGATATTTGATTGGGCATAAGATAAGACCGGCGGGGATCGAGACTCAAGTCAAGGAAGATCTTATCTTACTATCCTCGTTTTCCGTTCGTTACTCACTTGAGCCAAACCCGCTTTCCTTGCTTGTAAAAAGGAGTCTCTATTATTTCCTCTCTCCCTATCTACTTTCCTGCTCCCCGGACACCTCCATTAGTATTAGCTGAGATCCTTTTCGATTCCTTTACGAAAGTCGTAAGAGTAACCTTCCTCTTTTTGAAAGAATTCAAAATAATTTCCGCCCCCCCTTTTGGCGTACTCGAGGAGGCCGTGTGGCTTCTGCAGGGACCTATTTAAGCCTTCGCCTTGCTGCTGAGACTGAGCATTCTTCTTCGTGCTTGTACTCTTTGTGCTCATACCAGCTCGTCTTGTAAGCCTTCTTTATCTTCTCTTTTCCTTTCTTAATGTCGTCTTCTAGTTCTTCTCAGTTAGATAGGCTTAGTAGGGAATTTTCCATTCCTAATAGGATAGAAATTAGGATTCCTTCCCTATCTTCCTCTTGTCGAGTGACTGCCTTCCTAAATTGATTTCGTATCTTCCTTTTCTTTTCACTCCTCCGATCTTTCAACCGCATTCCAATAACCAATTAGATAGATCGATCAGATCAAGCCTGTAAGTAAAGGGTCTACATCCCCAAGCAAGAGCAGGAAAGAGGAATGACTCGGGTTCAAAGTCTACTTCAAAGGTAAGAGGAAAGACAGAAAGGGATCTGCGCCTGCTGCCTCTGACGCTGCTTGGTAAACTCGGTCAAATGCATGTGCCTTAGCCGAAGCCTTTTAGGGTTCAAATGCAACTAAAACTGAAACACGGATACTTGCTCAGATGCGAGAAGATGCTCGAGCTGCTAGCTCTGATGCTGATGGGGGTTATAAGTCAATGAGATAATAAGCTCCTGCTGCTTGCTCCTATGTGACTAGAGGATCCAAAATAGGCTGTGCTCCTACCTTCATTGTGAAGCGAGGCTGACACAAGGCCCGGATCTGCTTGATCTCTAACGATTGGATATGGAAGGGAGACTCTGCCAATTGGGATCTCCTTTCTAGGGACAAAGAAAGAGGTGATCTAAAGCGAGTGCTCTCCCTCATGCTCAACGCGTTGCTCAGACAGCTGATAGCGAACAGGTTATGGCACGTTCAGAAGAGCTCCGGGCACCAGCTCTCGATTCTTCCTTTAGCCGTGGACCGTAGAAGCGATGTGCTCAAGAGCGGCGGAAGGGGAGAATCTCAGTTGGCCTTATCCAGTGTGAAATAAATTTGGATCAAGTACTCCCGCCCCTTTTCGGCAATAGAAGCTGTCAAGTACACTGAAATACCAAAGCCACTTTGGGTACTTTAGTCTGTTTATTCCCAAAAGAGAGGGCTAATTGAGAGTAGTTGATAAAATCTGTTTTCATATGATTCGTACTCAAAGAAGTGGAGAACAAGCGTAGCGATAGCGGAGCGAACAATCCAGGCGGATAAATCGACAAAAGGAGAGAGCCCGGAAGCGGGGGCCCCACTCCTGTAGAAGGAAGACTCCTCTCCGGTCTACCGAGACTCTGTGATCCAAGAAAGGTAGTTTCGGCTAAAGATTAGGCCTTCTGACCGGAGCGAAATCCGCCTATCAAAAAGGCTCCATTGGATCTACAATAGAATATACATCCTGGTACTATCAGCCCATACTTAGGATCAAACGGCTCATGCACGAATTCGTACGTGACAGACGCATGGTATACCTACTATTGGATTTTCACCAATGACCATTGCCTTATGAGAGCAAGACTCTAACCGCTGAGCCAAGTAGGTAAGATTTATACCTGCCACATGGAGATTCCCCGGAGGGGGCCCTTGCAGACAGACACAAAGAGAAATCGATAGTAACCAAAGATGTGTCATCTTCTAGCCCTGCCCACCCTTCTAAGGTTAAAAGAAGTGTCATTTCTTTTCTTCCTTGGTATTTTTTTGAGCTGCTTATGCCTCTCCAGATCTCCCATTCTTTGGAGCTAATTAATTGAGCGGAACGAGCGGAGTATACGGAGCGAGTATTCGGGCATGCGAAAGGAGCACTAAAAGCAAGTGGAGTGTACGAAACTCAGTTTAAATTACCCTCTTGGAGCCGGGCGAAGATCCCAATGTCTTTTTGTCAACTCATGCGTAATCTTTCATGTAGATATTAAGTTCGTATGTATCCCCAGAGACGCGGAGTAGAGCAGTTTGGTTAGCTCGCAAGGCTCATAACATGAGTCACGCAGGTTCAAGTCCTGTCTCCGCACGACGTTAATCTGTCCATATTATGTCACGTTCATTGACCTTAGCGTCCCCCCGAGAGAACTAGAACTCGTCGGGCTATTCCTGTTCATTTCGATCTAGAATTGAACCATCCAGTGGAGTGAGCGCTAGCGAAGCGCGGTCAGGTTGGTGCGTCTACGGAGCGAGCGAAGAGGAGAGAGCCCAGAGGGGGCCCCTAGAAGAATCCGATAGCGTAGCTCCAGCAACTAAAAGGTTAGCTACACCGGGCAATGTAGTTGTTGAAGAACTCATCGTTTAGGGTCATCAATAACTGGCATTGCTCCATGACGGGCTTCCCTCTTTCCTGGGCGCTTCTTTATGAGCTTAGAAGCGATGTCTTTCATCGAGGTCCCGGCTCAAAAGGCGTTGTTAACTGGCCTTAAAAGGCATTTTCGACTAAAGACAATTGAACTCATCGGAGATGTGCCGGTTCGATCTGCTCCTGGTCTTGTTTTTCGAGATTCTTCCTGCCAATCAAGATCATAATTCCAATCCCGAGGGATCCTCAGCTGTTGTGATCGTAGCATGTCACGCCATGGTCATTTTTTGATTTTCCTTCTACGGTCCCATTCTCTCCTTCCCTAGCTGACAGCAGTTAGGTTCTTGGATTGAGTCTTAGCCCAGCAACTTGTCCATGGACTGCTAGCTATATGCCTAACACATGCAAGTCGAAGCCCCAAACCAAGGGCGGTGGGAACGAGCGAAGCGATAGCGAAACGAGCGGAACATGCGTAGCGAACAAGAAGAGCGCTTTAGTGCTGCTTCCCCCGATTTACTACCATTGAGAAAGGCTAGGATCAATCCGGATCATCGGACAAAATCTGTCAAAGTCAACGTACCCTTACAACGATTGAGAGATTGAAATAGACCAGGAGGATCAGATCGGAACGGGGATGACCCGGGGCCCCCTCCGGGTATAACAACCATAGGTCTTGCAGACCCCCTTCTCTTTGTGTTCATCATTTCGTGGATTTGCCTTGCCAAAGTTCTAGCATATGCCGATTCTGACTTACATCAATGTCTGAAGTCACTTATCTTGGAACGAAAGAGTTGGTGTCGTATGGAACTACTATCGGGAAAGCTGCGTAGGTTTATCGGAACTTGCCTTTCCGCTCTTTCTCCGTAAGCTCCTTTAGTGACGAGCCGTTTCTAACCAACTTCCAAACTTAGTATGCAAGCTCAAGAAAGCGATTTACGTTACGGCCTCCGACAAGCTAAAGCAGGCACCAAGAGCTTGGTTTGAAAGGTGCAGCAGCATGTATAAGAGCCGAAATAGGAGTAGAGGAAGGAGCCGGTTTTTTTTTTCAAAGAAGTCAATCGGATCATTCAATGTTTATAAGGAGGTCGACATCAGGTATTGTCCTTCTTCTGGTTTATGTGGATGACATTGCTTTCTCTAGTAATGACTTAGCCTCGATAAATGAGCTTACGAGAACATTAAGAACCCAGTTTGATATGAAAGATTTAGGGGACTCAAATTTCTAGTGGAAGAAGTCCTTTGCCATCTTGTGAGGAGTTCAACAGGATGAGCTTTCTGCTTTCATTTCAGGGAGTTGTTTTTGCTCCTCACCTTGATAACAGAGATCTGGCACTTTCTATATCCAAAAGGTTCTCCCATAGCATTTCACATCCAACCGCGAAACTGCTGGGGGTTAGGAACTGGAACCAGACTGCCAAACATGCTGACTCAAATTCGCTTTGAAGAAAGGAACCAAACCATGGTGCTAGACGGACCCGGCCAAAAGCCGGACTTGGAATTGGCTATACCAACAGGCACGGACTTTCACTATCACCCGTCTAAAGACCTAAATCTGTAGCCGCGCGCCCAACGAATTCCATTTCTCAAACTGGCCTGCTGAATGAACCCGCGAAAAGAGGTAGACTCGGAATTTCTACTTCTACGTTTTTTGCCCTGGTCGTGACACTTGGAAAAGCTACCCGTGTATTCATGGCACCGACCCGGGGAAACGCGCGACCTAGGAATGCGAACCCTGCTTTAGGCTGATTTAGCCGATCAAAATCAAGAAAGTAGATCACGAAACTCAACCGGTCACTCCACCGGAGAAGGGTAGTTGAGAAGGTAATCCAGGAGTTCCGTCTTCAACGATGTTTGCTCTGAAACTGGTTCATACTGGAAGAATGGATGGCGCAGGAGTCTCTCTTCTGAGACTTGGACTGATGAACTCTGTAATCTATACTCTCCAACCTTCCTCGATACCCTAGAGGTCGACTCTTGCCACAAGGAATGTCATCGCTTTTCGGCTGTTCTACGATATTCCTTGCAGGATGGAACTTTTCTGTTGACCTAACTTTCCAGTGAGCGGACCTACTCGAAGGAAGGACAAAGGATGAGGGTTGAGTCTCGTGTTTAGCTCTTTTGAAGTGAGGAGAACTGGTACCATTGTCCGCTGCTCAACGTGGGTTATAAACGCTAAATGAGAGCTTGTGGCTCGTTTCCTTACTTTTTTCTGGATGAGGATTCAATCAATCTCTGATGGTAGTGAGCTTCTAGTCGCTGCTTCCTGACTCGTCCCGTCTTGCTCACTCCCGAACTACCGTCCTCATCCTTAGAAAGGGTTTTGTCCATCCTTTTCTTTTGAAGATTTGACTTTGCTTTGAGAAGATAGCTTTCCTTACTTAGAAACTAAACGAAGAGGACTAATTACTTACTTGCCGAGCTTACCGAGTAAGGAGCACACCGAGCAAGAGAGATAGACAGTTAGTGTGTGATAGACGGGAGCCCGGTTCTGCGGAAGCCCCCTGGTTTGAAGCCCGGAAGCACTGAGCAACCGAGCTAGGTTCCCAAGGGGAAGGCTTTAGACAGTTAGACAGAAAGTTTGTCAGGGGCGGTAGTGCCACTGAGCGACGGAAGCAAACAAAGAAAGAATCAAGCTAGGGAACACTCCAGATTTAGGCCTCCTTAAGGGCTTCTAAGGCTTAGTAAGTAGGCAGGTTCAACCCTTTCCAGTATGGTCAAACCACCTCATCTTTCAGAGAAAGGAGCTAACTCGTCTTGCTTGAAAGAAGACATGCCTCGACTTGCCCCATTGATTGAGGGACAAAGGTGAGTTTGCATCTCGCTGTTAGCGTTCTGATCGATTGCCTCACTTACTAGCAGGCAGTCTTGAATCAATTCCTATCCTCGATAGTTGAACCAACTCTCACTTCAACTGAATAGTCAGGCCCAGTTCGAGATTGAATCATTTCCTGTGATTCAAAAGAAGGAAGCAGACCAAAGCCCTCGCATAGTGAAAGTTGCCCAAATGTGGACGTACCCAGGATTCCATTCCCAAGAAGGCCGAATAGACTGAGATTAGTCCTTCTCCCCTGCCAAGGGTTAAAAGGCGGAGAACCATTAGGAATTTCATTCCATTCCCTTCCTCCGACGCCTAGAAGACAAAGAACGGGGAAAGTCAAGCCTTCCTTCCTTCCATCAATTCCTTCCCAGAAGAGGACGCTGTGAACAAAATGGGATTGATAGCATAGAAGGAGCTGCAATTGAATCAAATAGGTTCTTTGCAAGTGAAGAAGAAAGAATAAGTTGTGATAGAATAAGTTCTTACAGAATAGCTAACTGTTCAATTAGGAGCTCTTGAATAAGCGGTCTTAGAGTGATCGTAGCAGCTGCTTGGCTCTTTCCTGTTCTTTTTGCCTTTCTACCCCTCCGTCTAACCTATTGGCAGCCCACTCCGGTCGGAGCTCTACCTACAAGAACGAGAGGCGAGTAGAGGAACTCGGCGCTTTGAGAAGAACGACTCAACGGGGCGGGTTCTGCTTTGTTGGCTGGTACTGGTAGGGAGTAGGCTTTGAAAAGCAAAGCAAGTAGGCGGCACTCCGTTCCGTCGGGTAGGCCGGGGGCAGTCAGCTGCGTTTCGTGCCTTACTGCACTTCTCTACCGAACAGTATTTTCGATTTTGAACCGGGAACCGGTGTTCCGGGGCCAGGCCCTGCAGGGAGATGCGTTCCGTCGCTGGTGTGCAATAAGCTCTGTACGAGTCTTGTCGCCCGTGTCCTCGAGTCGTGTAGCTAGCACTTAGGTAGTCCCTACGAGTCGTGTGGAGGAGGGATATTTGTACGAGTGGTATTCGTGTAGGGAAGGCTTTCTTCTATCCCCCTGTATCGAACTGGGGGCATCTTCCCTGGTAACGCCTGTAGGCTGTGAGGGGTCTGCTCAAGCAACTGATAAGGGACTCGAAATGGAGAGTCTCGAGCCCTTAAGTCTTTGAGTCGGGGCGTGTCTCACTGAGGGTCGCCCCGGTTCTTGTAGCCCTGAGGTATTCCCCAAGCGAGTGCAGTTGTAGAAACGAGCTCAGACGACTGAAGTTTACGAAAGGAGTCACTAAAGCCGACTGCAGTCTACGGAAGTGTTCTAAGGAATGCAATTGTAGAAAGGAGTAACTAAAGCTTCGTGTCGCACTGAGGAGGTTAGGTAGTCTCCACGCTTGGTGTAGCACTGTGGTGAGGTATTCCCCAAGCGGGTTTTTGTTATGGAAGTCGTGTATGTTTCTATCGCTCTGCTTTGAGTGCAGCGGTTGTGTTATCTCTCCCTCTGCTGTGCTGGCAGTGG